GCAAAGAAAGGAGTTCTCGCTTTCAAATTCTAGAAATTCTGTCAAATCCTCAAAGCAAAACAAAGAATCTACTCCTTACTCAAGTTCCCGCGGAAGACCAAGCAACATTTCATTAATTCATTCTTCCTTTTCTTTTTTGAATTCTTTATTCAAGTCAAAACAAAATGAAATGTGCAATTCTTGAGTAGTCTACTTCCCTTCGAACGATGAATCCCCTTCAAGGAAAATGCCTTGGAATTCATAAGATATAAGATAAAGGATTTACTTGTCTAAGTATCGTTCCGTTCGATCTTTTAGGTCACGACTTCACCTCGACGGTTATACCACGACGCCCTTAAAGCCTATATGCGATGGATAGACTCTTGTAACCATGACATATTTGCTATTTGCTTGCGCGAAACTCATTTATTTCTAAACGACGGAGAGTGGTTAAACAAAAGAAGTCTTTTTTTACGAGGTACAACTAGAAATTCAAATTTACTTGTTACGAAATCGACCATGGATCAATTCCCCCTTTATTTGGGAGTATTGAATACACCCAGAATTCTGAGCTTCATGTTACTCCTAGCAAGAGACACGTCAGAGCCGGGGCATCCCAATTAGATGGAATGGGATAACAGTTTCTCAGTTCGAATCTGTAAAATCAAAATTTCGATCAAATCACACATCGCAGTATACTAGGCCCTCTAATTCTTTAAGAGGTTTATCTAAAAAATTCGCAATATAACTAGGAAGGCGCTTCAAATACCACACGTGAGTTACTGGGCACGCCAATTTTATGTAGCCCATTTGATACCTTCGTATTCGAGAATCAACAAATTCGACTCCGCACTGTTCACAAAATTTTGGTTCTTCTTTTTCATCTCCGATTACTCGATAATTTCCACAAGCACAAATTCCGCTTTTTATAGGCCCAAAAATTCTTTCACAAAATAATCCATCTTTTTCCGGTTTATTGGTTTTGTAATGAAAAGTATAGGGTTTTGTGACCTCTCCAACCATCTCTCCGTTCGGTAGGATTTTCGTGGCCCAAGCACTTATTTGTTGGGGAGAAACTAATCCAATTCGGAGTTGCTGATGTTTATACTGATCTATCATAGAAGAAAAATTTGAATTCATTCCGATTAAGCTTCCATCCTATTAATCTGCAAGTTCTTCTCAGATACAAGGAAATGATTCAGTTCCAGAGCCAAAGATCGTAGTTCTCGAACGAGCAATCGAAAAGATTCTGGAGCATCCTCGGGGTTAGGTATTGTCCCTCCAATGATCGTAGTACCAAGTACCTCTTGGCGGGCTCTAATATGATCAGATTTATAAGTAAGCATCTCTTGTAAAATATGAGCAACACCAAATCCTTCGAGAGCCCAAACCTCCATTTCTCCTACCCGCTGCCCCCCCTGCTTGGCCCTTCCTCTAAGGGGTTGTTGTGTAACAAGTGCATAATGTCCACTAGAACGTCCGTGGATTTTATCATCAACTTGATGGATTAATTTCAAGATATAAGGATTTCCGATTATAACAGGCTGTTCAAAAGGATCTCCTGTTCTTCCATCAAATATTCTGCTTTTTCCCGGATACTCGGGTTCAAATACCCAGGGATTGGCTGTTTGCTTACTGGCCTCATATAATTCAGAAAACACCAGTTTTCGCGAAGCCTCTTGTTCATATCTCTCATCAAATGGTGCTATTCGATAATGTCTGCCTAGCAAACCCCCTGCCAATCCGAGTGAACATTCAAAAATTTGCCCGACATTCATTCGTGAAGGGACTCCTAAGGGGTTAAAGACCATATCAACAGGTCTTCCGTCTTGCAAATAAGGCATATCTTGTCTAGGTAAAATTTTTGAAACGATACCCTTATTTCCATGTCTTCCAGCGACTTTATCACCTACTTTTATTTCTCGTTTCTGTAAAATATATACACGAATCGTTTCCGGATTAGAACTAGAACCCCCCCTTTTCTGAATCCATCTTACATCAATAACTCGACCCCTACCACCTATAGGTAGTTTTAGACAAGTTTCCTTTGAAGTAGATACCTGAATGCCAAGTATAGCTCGTAATAATCTATCTTCCGGGGCATAGGAGGATTCTTTTGCCATCTGAGGTGTTAATTTACCTACCAAAATATCGCCTGTCTCTACCCATGCTCCCAGCATCACAATTCCGTTTTTTTCTAAATTACGGAGTAAATGGGCTTCTAAATGTGGTATTTCGTTAGTTAACCTTTCGGGACCTTGACTTGTCACATGAGTCTGAATTTCATATTTTCGTATGTGAAAAGAAGTATAAATATCTCCATATACAAGACGCTCACTAATGAGTACAGCATCTTCAAAATTGTAACCCTCCCACGGCATATAAGCTACTAATACGTTTTTTCCCAAAGCGAGTTCGCCCCCAACCGTGGCGGCACCGTCCGCTAAAATTTGTCCCTTTTTAATGCATTTACCCTCCTGAATCTGGGCTTTTTGATGCATACAAGTATTTTTGTTGGAAC